GTTAATGTAGCTTAAACTCGTAAAGCAAGGCACTGAAAATGCCTAGATGAGTCGCCAGACTCCATAAACATAAAGGTTTGGTCCTAGCCTTTTTGTTAGTTATTAATAGGATTACACATGCAAGCCTCCGCCCACCGGTGAAAATGCCCTCTAAGTCGCTAACCGACCTAAAGGAGCGGGTATCAAGCACACAAAACGTAGCTCACAACACCTTGCTCAGCCACACCCCTACGGGATACAGCAGTGATAAAAATTAAGCCATGAATGAAAGTTCGACTAAGCTATATTAAACCAGGGTTGGTAAATTTCGTGCCAGCCACCGCGGCCATACGATTAACCCGAACTAACAAACCCACGGCGTAAAGCGTGTCACGGAAACAACCTCGCACTAAAGTTAAATTTTAGCTAAGCTGTAAAAAGCTATAGCTAATATAAAAATATAACACGAAAGTAACTTTAATAACTCCAACCCCACGACAGCTAAGACCCAAACTGGGATTAGATACCCCACTATGCTTAGCCCTAAACCCAGATAGTTATTAAACAAAACTATTCGCCAGAGAACTACTAGCAACAGCTTAAAACTCAAAGGACTTGGCGGTGCTTCACACCCCTCTAGAGGAGCCTGTTCTATAATCGATAAACCCCGATATACCTCACCATCTCTTGCTAATTCAGTCTATATACCGCCATCTTCAGCAAACCCTAATAAAGGAGAAACAGTAAGCACAATTACCCTTACATAAAAAAGTTAGGTCAAGGTGTAACCCATGAGATGGGAAGCTAATGGGCTACATTTTCTATGCCAGAACACCATCTACGAAAGCCCTCATGAAACTAAGGACTAAAGGTGGATTTAGTAGTAAGCTGAGAATAGAGTGCTCAGTTGAATCGGGCCATGAAGCACGCACACACCGCCCGTCACCCTCCTCAAGTGAAACAAACTCAAAGACAACCTATTCAAACCACGACAAACACAAGAGGAGACAAGTCGTAACAAGGTAAGCATACTGGAAAGTGTGCTTGGATAAAACAAGATGTAGCTTAAACAAAGCGTCTGGCTTACACCCAGAAGATTTCACATTAAACTGACCATCTTGAGCCAAACCTAGCCCAAACAGCCACAAATTCAACTAACATAAATCCATAAATTAAAACATTCAGTCAACCCCTAAAAGTATAGGAGATAGAAATTTAACTTGGCGCCATAGAGACAGTACCGCAAGGGAAAGATGAAAGAAAAATTAAAAGCACTACACAGCAAAGATTATCCCTTGTACCTTTTGCATAATGGATTAGCTAGACATAATCTAACAAAGAGAACTTAAGCTAGACTCCCCGAAACCAGACGAGCTACCTACAAACAACCTTTACAGGGTGAACTCGTCTATGTTGCAAAATAGTGAGAAGATTTGTAGGTAGAGGTGAAAAGCCTAACGAGCCTGGTGATAGCCGGTTGCCCAGAACAGAATTTTAGTTCGACCTTAAACTTGCCTAAAAACTAAAAAATTCGAATGTAAGTTTAAAATATACTCTAAAAAGGTACAGCTTTTTAGAACTAGGATACAACCTTCATTAGAGAGTAAGCATAACAATATCCATAGTTGGCCTAAAAGCAGCCATCAATTGAGAAAGCGTTCAAGCTCAACAATAAAAACACCTTAATACCAAAAATATGCAACCAACTCCTAATCTAATACTGGGCCAATCTATTCGATAATAGAAGTAACAATGCTAATATGAGTAACAAGAAGTACTTCTCCTTGCATAAGCTTATATCAGAACGGATGACCACTGATAGTTAACAACAAGATAAAAATAACCCAACAATAAACCAAATATCAAACCAACTGTTAACCCAACACAGGTATGCAACCAAGGAAAGATTAAAAGAAGTAAAAGGAACTCGGCAAACACAAACCCCGCCTGTTTACCAAAAACATCACCTCTAGCATTCCCAGTATTAGAGGCACTGCCTGCCCAGTGACACTAGTTAAACGGCCGCGGTATCCTGACCGTGCAAAGGTAGCATAATCACTTGTTCTCTAAATAAGGACTTGTATGAACGGCCACACGAGGGTTTAACTGTCTCTTACTTCCAATCCGTGAAATTGACCTCCCCGTGAAGAGGCGGGGATGTAGCAATAAGACGAGAAGACCCTATGGAGCTTTAATTAACTGACCCAAAGAGACTGCACAACTCAACCGATAGGAACAACAAACCTCTACATGGGCCAGCAATTTAGGTTGGGGTGACCTCGGAGAATAAAACAACCTCCGAATGATTTAAATCTAGACTAACCAGTCGAAAGTATTACATCACTTATTGATCCAAAACATTTGATCAACGGAACAAGTTACCCTAGGGATAACAGCGCAATCCTATTTCAGAGTCCATATCGACAATAGGGTTTACGACCTCGATGTTGGATCAGGACATCCTGATGGTGCAGCAGCTATCAAAGGTTCGTTTGTTCAACGATTAAAGTCCTACGTGATCTGAGTTCAGACCGGAGCAATCCAGGTCGGTTTCTATCTATTAAACAATTTCTCCCAGTACGAAAGGACAAGAGAAATAAGGCCCACCCCACACGAGCGCCTTAAGTACAACAGATGATATAATCTTAATCTGAACAACTCACTCATTAACATCGCCCAAGATGTTTGGGTTCGTTAGGGTGGCAGAGCCCGGTAAATGCATAAAACTTAAACCTTTACTATCAGAGGTTCAACTCCTCTCCCTAACAACATGTTTATACTCAACATCCTCTCACTAAGTATCCCCATTCTCCTTGCCGTGGCCTTCCTGACACTAGTCGAACGCAAAGTTCTAGGCTACATACAATTTCGTAAAGGACCAAACATCGTAGGACCATATGGCCTACTACAGCCCATCGCAGACGCCCTAAAGCTCTTTACTAAAGAACCACTCCGACCCCTCACATCATCCGTATCCATATTTATCATAGCCCCAATCCTAGCCCTCACACTGGCCTTAACAATATGAATTCCACTGCCCATACCATACCCACTTATCAACATGAACCTAGGAGTACTATTCATACTAGCCATATCTAGCCTCGCCGTATACTCAATCCTATGATCAGGATGGGCCTCAAACTCAAAATACGCTCTAATCGGGGCCCTACGAGCCGTAGCCCAAACAATCTCATACGAAGTAACACTAGCCATCATTCTCTTATCAGTACTACTAATAAACGGCTCCTTCACGTTAGCCACCCTAATCACCACCCAAGAACACATATGACTCATCATCCCCGCATGACCTCTGGCCATAATATGATTTATCTCGACGCTAGCAGAAACCAACCGAGCCCCATTCGACCTTACAGAAGGAGAATCAGAACTCGTCTCCGGCTTCAACGTAGAATATGCAGCAGGCCCATTCGCCCTATTCTTTATAGCAGAATATGCTAACATCATCATAATAAACAGCCTTACAACAATCCTATTCTTCGGAGCATCACACAACCCATATATACCCGAACTATACACCGCAAACTTCACCATCAAAACACTACTCCTAACAATCACCTTCCTATGAATCCGAGCATCTTACCCACGATTCCGATATGACCAACTAATGCACCTTCTATGAAAAAACTTCCTGCCCCTCACACTAGCACTATGCATATGACACGTATCCCTACCCATCATCACAGCCAGCATTCCACCCCAAACATAAGAAATATGTCTGATAAAAGAGTTACTTTGATAGAGTAAATAATAGAGGTTCAAACCCTCTTATTTCTAGAATTATAGGACTCGAACCTAATCCTAAGAACTCAAAAATCTTCGTGCTACCACGTACACCATATTCTACAGTAAGGTCAGCTAAATAAGCTATCGGGCCCATACCCCGAAAATGTTGGTTTATACCCTTCCCGTACTAATCAAACCCCCCATCTTTATCACTATTATATCAACCGTTATCCTAGGTACTATAATCGTATTGACAAGCTCCCACTGATTAACAACCTGAATCGGCTTTGAAATAAATATACTAGCCATTATCCCCATCCTCATGAAAAAGTCTAACCCACGAGCCACAGAAGCATCCACAAAATATCTCTTAACACAGGCAACCGCGTCCATACTTCTAATAATGGGAATCATCATCAACCTCTTGCACTCAGGACAATGAATAATGCCCAAAGACCTCAATCCCATAGCATCCGCCATAATCACTGTCGCCCTAGCAATAAAACTAGGATTGGCTCCACTCCACTTCTGAGTGCCAGAAGTCACACAAGGAATCCCCATATCATCAGGCATAATTCTGTTAACATGACAAAAAATCGCACCACTGTCTGTCCTCTACCAAATCTCACCCACCATTAACCCTAACCTACTACTACCAATAGCCATTATATCAGTACTAGTAGGAGGTTGAGGAGGACTCAACCAGACACAACTACGAAAAATCCTAGCGTATTCCTCAATCGCCCACATAGGATGAATAACTGCCATTACCCTCTACAACCCCACAATAATACTCCTAAACCTAACCATTTACATTACTATAACGCTAACCACTTTCATACTATTCATATACAACTCCGCAACAACGACTCTATCGCTGTCACAAACATGAAACAAAGCACCTCTAATCACCTCCCTCATCTTAACATTAATACTATCCCTAGGAGGCCTACCCCCATTGTCAGGATTCATCCCAAAATGAATAATTATCCAAGAACTTACCAAAAACGAAATAATCATCATACCAACACTACTAGCCGTCACCGCCCTACTCAACCTATACTTCTACATACGACTCACATACACCACTGCACTAACTATATTCCCATCAATAAACAACATGAAAATAAAATGACAATTTGACAATACAAAAAAGATAACCCTCCTACCCCCACTAATTATTATTTCAACTATAATAATCCCCCTCACACCCCTACTATCAATCTTGGACTAGGAGTTTAGGTTAAAACAGACCAAGAGCCTTCAAAGCCCTAAGCAAATCTCTACCGATTTAACTCCTGCATACAACCCATAAGGACTGCGAGAACCCATCTCACATCAATTGATTGCAAATCAAACACTTTAATTAAGCTAAGTCCTCACTAGATTGGTGGGCTTCCATCCCACGAAATTTTAGTTAACAGCTAAATACCCTAATCAACTGGCTTCAATCTACTTCTCCCGCCGTCTAGGGAAAAAAGGCGGGAGAAGCCCCGGCAGCGTCTAAACTGCTTCTCTGAATTTGCAATTCAACGTGATATCTCACCACAAGGCTTGGCAAAAAGAGGGCTCGAACCTCTGTCTTTAGATTTACAGTCTAATGCTTACTCAGCCATTTTACCTATGTTCATAAACCGATGATTATTCTCTACCAACCATAAAGATATTGGCACCCTGTATCTTCTATTTGGGGCCTGAGCGGGTATAGTAGGAACTGCCCTTAGTCTTCTGATTCGAGCCGAGCTCGGCCAACCCGGCTCTCTACTAGGAGATGACCAGATCTATAATGTAGTTGTTACCGCCCACGCGTTTGTAATAATTTTCTTTATAGTCATGCCAATTATGATCGGCGGGTTTGGAAACTGGCTAGTCCCACTAATAATTGGAGCCCCTGATATAGCATTCCCTCGAATGAATAATATAAGCTTCTGACTCCTACCCCCATCCTTCCTACTTCTACTTGCATCATCAATAGTGGAAGCAGGGGCAGGCACTGGGTGGACTGTCTATCCTCCCCTGGCTGGCAACCTGGCCCACGCAGGAGCATCCGTAGACCTTACCATTTTTTCTCTTCATCTCGCAGGTGTATCATCTATTCTAGGAGCCATCAATTTCATCACCACAATCATTAACATAAAACCCCCTGCCATATCCCAATACCAGACACCTCTATTCGTTTGATCAGTCTTAATTACCGCCGTTTTACTACTCCTATCACTACCGGTACTAGCAGCTGGAATTACCATGCTTCTAACAGATCGCAACCTTAATACAACCTTCTTTGACCCTGCTGGAGGAGGAGACCCTATTCTGTATCAACATCTATTCTGATTCTTCGGACACCCCGAAGTATATATCCTGATCCTACCGGGCTTTGGAATAATTTCCCACATCGTCACCTATTACTCAGGCAAAAAGGAACCCTTTGGCTACATGGGCATGGTCTGGGCAATAATATCCATCGGTTTCCTGGGCTTCATCGTGTGAGCTCACCATATATTCACTGTAGGAATAGATGTCGACACACGAGCATACTTTACATCAGCTACCATAATCATCGCCATCCCAACAGGAGTAAAAGTATTCAGCTGACTTGCTACCCTCCACGGAGGGAATATTAAATGATCCCCCGCCATACTGTGAGCCCTAGGCTTCATCTTCTTGTTCACCGTGGGTGGGCTAACTGGTATCGTACTAGCCAACTCCTCACTAGACATCGTTCTTCACGACACATATTACGTAGTAGCCCATTTCCACTATGTATTGTCAATGGGAGCAGTATTTGCCATCATGGGAGGCTTCGTACATTGATTCCCACTATTCTCAGGATATACCCTAGACAACACCTGAGCAAAAATTCATTTCACAATCATGTTTGTAGGGGTAAATATAACATTCTTCCCTCAACATTTCCTTGGACTGTCCGGAATGCCTCGACGTTACTCCGACTACCCGGACGCATACACAACCTGAAATACAGTGTCCTCAATAGGCTCCTTTATCTCACTTACAGCGGTAATACTAATAGTCTTCATGGTATGAGAAGCTTTCGCATCTAAACGAGAAGTAGCGATAGTGGAATCAACTACAACTAACCTCGAATGATTACATGGATGCCCTCCACCATACCACACATTCGAAGAGCCAGCCTACGTTGCCTCTAAATAAGAAAGGAAGGAATCGAACCCCCTAAAACTGGTTTCAAGCCAATGTCATAACCACTATGTCTTTCTCAATGAAGAGATACTAGTAAAAATTTACATAACTTTGTCGAAGTTAAATTATAGGTTCAACTCCTTTGTATCTCTATGGCATATCCATTTCAGCTAGGATTTCAAGACGCTACATCTCCCATCATAGAAGAACTACTACACTTTCACGACCACACACTAATAATTGTGTTCCTAATCAGCTCTTTAGTACTTTACATTATCTCATTAATGCTGACAACCAAGCTTACACACACAAGTACAATAGACGCCCAAGAAGTAGAAACCATTTGAACAATTTTACCAGCCATCATCCTAATCCTTATCGCACTACCCTCTCTACGAATCCTATACATAATAGATGAAATCAACAGCCCTTCTCTAACCGTAAAAACCATGGGACATCAATGGTACTGAAGCTACGAATATACAGACTACGAAGACTTAAACTTTGACTCCTACATAATTCCTACTCAAGAGCTAAAGCCCGGAGAGCTGCGACTACTAGAAGTCGACAATCGAGTAGTCCTGCCTATGGAAATAACCATCCGAATGCTGATTTCATCAGAAGACGTCTTACATTCATGAGCAGTGCCATCATTGGGCCTAAAAACAGATGCCATCCCAGGCCGACTAAATCAAACGACCCTTATAGGTACACGACCCGGACTATATTACGGCCAGTGCTCAGAAATCTGCGGTTCAAACCATAGTTTCATACCCATCGTACTTGAACTGGTCCCACTAACATACTTTGAGAAATGATCAGCGTCCATACTATAAAATCATTGAGAAGCTAAATAAGCGTTAACCTTTTAAGTTAAAGACTGGGAGCTCACCCTCCCCTTAATGATATGCCACAACTAGACACATCAACCTGACTCATTACCATTATATCAATAATTGTAACTCTATTTATCGTGTTCCAACTAAAAATCTCAAAATACCTATACCCGTGAAACCCGGAGCTAAAACACACAACAACAATAAAACAACTCACCCCTTGAGAGAAAAAATGAACGAAAATCTATTCGCCTCTTTCACTACCCCAACAATAATAGGACTCCCTATTGTCGTACTGATCATCATGTTCCCAAGCATCCTATTTCCCACACCCAACCGACTAATCAATAATCGCCTAATTTCACTCCAACAATGATTAGTTCAGCTAACATCAAAGCAAATACTAGCTATCCACAACCATAAAGGACAAACCTGAGCCCTCATACTAATATCTCTAATCTTATTCATTGGCTCAACCAACTTACTGGGACTGCTTCCACACTCATTCACACCTACAACGCAGCTATCAATAAACCTGGGAATGGCCATCCCTTTATGAGCCGGTACCGTGATTATCGGATTCCGACATAAAACTAAAGCATCTCTGGCCCACTTTCTACCTCAAGGAACACCCCTTCCTCTAATTCCTATACTTGTAATCATCGAGACCATTAGTCTTTTTATCCAACCAATAGCCCTGGCAGTACGACTCACAGCCAACATTACTGCAGGTCACCTGCTAATCCACTTGATCGGAGGGGCTGCTCTCGCCCTAATAAACATTAACATTCCTGTCGCCCTCATCACTTTTATCATCCTCATCCTACTAACAATCCTTGAGTTCGCCGTGGCCCTAATTCAAGCCTACGTCTTCACACTACTAGTTAGCCTATATCTACACGACAATACTTAATGACCCACCAAACCCATGCATACCACATAGTAAACCCAAGCCCATGACCACTCACAGGAGCCCTCTCAGCCCTCCTAATGACCTCCGGACTAGCAATATGATTTCATTTTAACTCTACATCATTACTGACCTTAGGACTAATAACAAACCTACTGACCATATACCAATGGTGACGAGACATCGTCCGAGAAAGTACATTCCAAGGCCACCACACACCCATCGTCCAGAAAGGCCTACGATACGGAATAATTCTTTTCATCATCTCAGAAGTGTTCTTCTTTGCAGGCTTTTTCTGGGCCTTTTATCATTCAAGCCTAGCCCCAACCCCAGAACTAGGAGGCTGCTGACCTCCTGCCGGTATTACACCTCTCAACCCCCTAGAAGTCCCCCTGCTCAACACCTCCGTACTACTGGCCTCCGGAGTATCAATCACCTGAGCCCACCATAGCCTGATAGAAGGTAATCGAAAGCATATACTCCAAGCTCTATTCATTACAATCTCCCTAGGGGTATATTTTACATTACTTCAAGCCTCAGAATACTATGAAACCACTTTCACAATCTCAGATGGAGTTTACGGGTCCACCTTCTTCATAGCCACAGGATTCCACGGATTACATGTAATCATTGGATCTACCTTCCTCATTATTTGCTTTCTCCGCCAACTAAAATACCACTTCACATCCAACCACCATTTCGGATTCGAAGCCGCTGCCTGATACTGACATTTCGTAGACGTAGTATGATTGTTCCTATACGTTTCTATTTATTGATGAGGATCCTATTTCTTTAGTATTAATTAGTACAATTGACTTCCAATCAGTTAGTTTCGGTAAAATCCGAAAAGAAATAATAAACGTAATACTGACCCTACTCACCAACACAACATTATCTGCACTACTCGTGCTAATCGCATTTTGACTACCCCAGTTGAATGTATACGCAGAAAAAGCAAGCCCATACGAATGTGGGTTCGACCCCATAGGGTCTGCTCGTCTACCTTTCTCCATAAAATTCTTCTTGGTGGCTATTACATTCCTACTATTCGACCTGGAAATCGCACTACTCTTGCCCCTACCCTGAGCCTCACAAGTAAATAACCTACCAACTATGCTTATCACGTCCCTACTATTAATCCTACTTCTAGCTACAAGTCTGGCTTATGAATGAACCCAAAAAGGATTAGAGTGAACCGAATATGATAATTAGTTTAAACCAAAACAAATGATTTCGACTCATTAGATTGTAGTATACACTATAATTATCAAATGTCTATCGTGCACATCAACATCTTCCTGGCCTTCATCACATCTCTCTTGGGCCTACTAATCTATCGATCCCACTTAATATCCTCCCTCCTATGCTTAGAGGGCATGATACTATCCTTATTCATCATAATGACTATAGTAATCTTAAACAACCATTTCACACTAGCCAGCATAGCCCCCATCGTACTGCTAGTATTCGCTGCCTGCGAAGCAGCACTGGGCCTATCCTTGCTAGTCATAGTATCCAATACGTATGGAACCGATTACGTACAAAACCTCAATCTCCTACAATGCTAAAAATTATCATTCCAACCACCATACTAATTCCACTTACATGAATATCCAAACCCAACATAATCTGAATTAACTCAACAACCTACAGCCTACTAATCAGCCCCATCAGCCTTATATACCTCAACCAACTCAGCGACAACAGTCTTAACTTTTCACTACTATTCTTCTCAGATTCACTATCCGCACCCCTATTGGCACTAACTACATGACTTCTACCACTAATAATCACAGCCAGTCAATCTCACCTATCAAATGAAACTCTGACCCGAAAAAAACTGTACATTACAATACTCATCCTCCTGCAACTATTTCTAATCATAACATTTACCGCCACAGAACTAATCATGTTCTATATCTTATTTGAAGCCACACTTATCCCTACCCTAATTATTATCACTCGATGGGGAAATCAAACAGAACGACTAAATGCGGGACTATACTTCCTGTTTTACACTCTAATGGGCTCATTACCCCTCCTAGTCGCGCTGCTATATATACAAAATATATTAGGTTCCCTAAACTTTCTAATCATACAATACTGAGCCAAACCTATCTCAACCACCTGATCCAACATTTTCATATGACTAGCATGCATGATAGCATTTATAGTAAAAATACCCCTATACGGGCTACACCTCTGACTACCCAAAGCACACGTAGAGGCCCCAATTGCTGGGTCAATAGTTCTTGCCGCCGTACTTCTAAAACTAGGCGGATACGGAATAATACGTATCACAACGCTACTCAACCCGCTAACAGGCCAAATAGCGTACCCCTTCTTAATGCTGTCACTATGAGGAATAATCATAACAAGCTCTATTTGCTTGCGCCAAACTGACCTAAAATCCTTAATCGCATACTCATCTGTAAGCCACATGGCCCTGGTTATCGTAGCGGTTCTCATTCAAACCCCATGAAGCTACATAGGAGCAACAGCCCTAATAATCGCCCACGGACTAACATCTTCCATGCTATTCTGTCTTGCAAACTCAAATTATGAACGAGTACACAGCCGAACAATAATTCTAGCACGAGGCCTGCAAACCCTGCTCCCCCTAATAGCCGCTTGATGGCTGCTAGCCAGCCTTGCAAACCTAGCCCTACCACCATCAATCAACCTGATCGGAGAATTATTTGTAGTAATGGCCTCCTTCTCATGATCCAACATCACCATCACCCTTATAGGAACAAACATTATCATCACGGCCCTATATTCCCTCTATATACTTATCACAACCCAACGGGGAAAACACACTCATCACATCAAAAACATCAAACCATCCTTCACACGAGAAAACGCCCTAATAACACTCCACCTGCTCCCGCTCCTACTCCTATCACTCAACCCCAAAATCATCCTGGGCCCCATTTATTGTAAATATAGTTTAATAAAAACACTAGATTGTGAGTCTAGTAATAGAGGCTTAAACCTTCTTATTTACCGAGAAAGTATGCAAGAACTGCTAATTCATGCTTCCATACCTAAAAATATGGCTTTTTCAACTTTTATAGGATAGAAGTAATCCATTGGTCTTAGGAACCAAAAAATTGGTGCAACTCCAAATAAAAGTAATAAATCTATTAACTCCCCTTATACTGACATCAATGTTCATCCTACTGCTACCAATCATCATATCCTGCACCCAAACATACAAAAGTGGCATTTACCCCAACTATGTAAAAACTACAACCTCTTACGCCTTCACTATCAGCACAATTCCCGCTATAATCTTCACTCTCTCCGGACAAGAAACAACTGTCTCAAACTGACACTGATTAACAATTCAAACCCTAAAGCTCTCCCTGAGCTTCAAACTTGACTACTTCTCAATCATCTTTGTACCAGTCGCATTATTCGTCACATGATCCATCATAGAATTCTCGATGTGATATATACACGCAGACCCTTACATCAACCGATTCTTCAAATACCTCCTTATATTCCTCATTACTATAATAATTCTAGTAACCGCCAACAATCTGTTCCAACTATTCATTGGCTGAGAAGGAGTAGGAATCATATCCTTCTTACTCATTGGATGATGATATGGCCGGACAGACGCCAACACCGCCGCCCTACAAGCAATTTTATATAATCGCATTGGGGATGTAGGATTTATCATAGCTATAGCATGATTTCTCACCAACTCAAACGCATGAGACTTCCAACAAATCTTTATTACCCAACACGAAAACCTGAACCTCCCCCTAGCAGGCCTTCTACTGGCCGCCACTGGCAAGTCCGCCCAGTTTGGACTCCACCCGTGACTACCTTCAGCCATAGAGGGGCCCACACCAGTGTCTGCTCTACTCCATTCAAGCACAATAGTAGTAGCTGGCGTATTCCTACTAATTCGCTTCTACCCTCTTATGGAACAAAACAAAACTATCCAAACTCTAACACTATGCCTAGGGGCTATTACCACCCTATTCACAGCTATTTGTGCCCTAACACAAAATGATATCAAAAAAATTGTCGCTTTTTCCACCTCAAGCCAACTCGGACTTATAATCGTAACTATCGGCATCAACCAACCCCACCTCGCATTCCTACATATCTGCACACACGCATTCTTCAAAGCCATACTGTTCATATGCTCCGGATCAATTATCCACAGCCTGAACGACGAACAAGATATCCGAAAAATAGGCGGCCTATTTAAATCAATACCATTCACCACAACCTCCCTTATCGTAGGAAGCCTCGCACTCACAGGAATACCCTTCCTAACTGGATTCTACTCCAAGGACCTGATTATCGAGACTGCCAATACGTCGTATACCAACGCCTGAGCCCTATTAATAACTCTCATCGCCACATCCCTCACTGCCGTCTACAGCACTCGAATCATATTCTTTGCACTCCTAGGACAGCCTCGCTTTAACCCTCTTGTTTTGATCAATGAAAATAACCCACCTCTGATAAATTCCATTAAACGTCTTTTAGTTGGAAGTATCTTCGCAGGATATTTGATCTCCCATAACATTCCTCCAATAAACATCCCACAGATAACTATGCCTCATTATCTAAAATTAACTGCTCTCGCCGTGACTATCACAGGTTTTGCCCTGGCACTAGAACTTAACCTTATCACTAAAAACCTAAAACTCAACTATCCCTCAAACCCCTTCAAATTCTCCAACCTCCTGGGGTACTTCCCAATTATCATTCACCGCTCCCTACCAATAATTAACCTAAGCATAAGCCAAAAATCTGCATCAATACTACTAGACACAATCTGACTAGAAAGCGTACTACCCAAATCCATCTCATACTTTCAGATAAAAATATCTACCATTGTATCTAACCAAAAAGGCCTAATTAAACTCTACTTCATATCCTTCATAATCACCCTGACCCTAGGCTTACTACTAATTAATTTCCCCGGGTAATTTCCATAATCACCAACACACCAGTAAGCAGGGATCAACCAGTAACAATAACTAACCAGGTCCCATAGCTATACAACGCCGCAATTCCCATGGCCTCCTCACTAAAAAATCCCGAGTCACCAGTATCATAAATAACCCAATCACCCGCACCATTAAAACTAAAAACAATCTCAATTTCATCTTCCCCTAGAATATAGCAGGTCATCAGTAACTCCGCCAACACTCCAGTGACGAAAGCCCCCAACACAACTTTATTAGACACCCAAGCCTCAGGATAGGGCTCAGTAGCTATAGCAGTAGTATAACCAAACACCACAAGCATGCCCCCCAGATAAATCAAAAATACTATCAAACCTAAAAAAGACCCTCCAAAATTCAACACAATGCCACAACCAACCCCACCAGCTACAATCAAACCAAACCCACCGTAAATAGGCGAAGGCTTTGAAGAAAAACTAACAAAGCTAATCACAAATACTACACTCAAAATAAATACGATATAAATTATCATTATTCCCACATGGAATCTAACCATGACTAATGATATGAAAAACCATCGTTGTCCTTCAACTATAAGAATTTAATGACCAACATCCGAAAGTCCCATCCACTCATCAAAATCATTAATGAATCGTTCATCGACCTCCCCGCCCCCTCTAACATTTCAGCATGATGAAATTTTGGTTCCCTTCTAGGAGTCTGTCTAATCTTACAGATCCTAACAGGCCTATTCCTAGCCATACACTACACATCAGACACAGCAACCGCCTTCTCATCAGTAACCCATATCTGCCGTGACGTCAACTACGGCTGAATCATCCGATACATACACGCCAACGGAGCTTCTATATTCTTTATCTGCCTATTCATGCACATCGGCCGGGGCATATACTACGGCTCATACACTTTCTCAGAAACATGAAACATCGGAATCCTCCTCCTATTCGCAGTAATAGCCACAGCTTTCATAGGATACGTCCTACCATGAGGCCAAATATCCTTCTGAGGGGCTACAGTCATTACCAACCTCCTATCAGCAACCCCCTACATCGGTACCAACCTAGTAGAATGAATCTGAGGTGGGTTCTCAGTAGACAAAGCCACCTTAACACGATTCTTTGCCTTCCACTTCATTCTCCCGTTCATTATCGCCGCCCTAGCAGCAGTCCACCTACTATTTCTTCACGAAACAGGGTCCAACAATCCCTCAGGACTAACATCCAACTCCGACAAAATCCCATTCCACCCATACTACACCATCAAAGACATCCTAGGCCTTCTACTTCTAATCATGGCACTCATACTCCTCGTCCTCTTTTCCCCAGACCTCTTAGGAGACCCCGACAACTACACGCCCGCCAACCCCCTAAACACCCCACCCCATATCAAACCCGAATGATACTTTCTATTTGCATACGCAATTCTCCGATCCATCCCCAACAAACTAGGAGGAGTTGTAGCCCTCGTCCTATCCATCCTAATCCTGGCAGTCATACCACTACTCCACACCTCAAAACAACGAAGCATGATATTCCGACCGCTCAGTCAATGCTTATTCTGACTCTTAGTGGCAGACCTACTAACCCTAACATGAATTGGAGGGCAGCCAGTAGAACACCCCTTCATCACCATTGGCCAACTAGCCTCAATCCTATACTTCTTCACGATCCTAGTCCTCATACCTATCTCCAGCATAATTGAAAATCGGTTCCTAAAATGAAGAGTCCTCGTAGTATATAAATACCTTGGTCTTGTAAACCAAAAAAGGAGAACACCCACCCTCCCTAGGACTTCAAGGAAGAAGCAATAACTCCACCATCAGCACCCAAAGCTGAAATTCTTTTTAAACTATTCCCTGCAATACCAAGATCTCACCCCATAACTTTCATAATTCATATATTACACACTACCGTACTGTGCTTGCCCAGTATGTCCCATTCCGCCACAACCAACACACTCAAACAGCCACCCACACGTAAGCATGTACATGTACCCATGACAGTACACGAGACATACATGTGTTCTGTACATCACATGATTGTCCCCATGAATATTAGGCATGTACATACATCCATAGCAGTACCCGAGACATACTATGTATATCGTGCATTATGTGATTGTCCCCATGAATATTAGGCATGTACATACATCCATAGCAGTACCCAAGACATACTATGTATATCGTGCATTATGTGATTGTCCCCATGAATATTAGGCATGTACATATATCCCTTATATTACACGATACATATTAGGCATGGTCGTACATATTACTGCTCTATGTAATGTTCCTCTATGGACCTCAACTATCCGGAAGAGCTTGATCACCTGGCCTCGAGAAATCAGCAACCCTTGCTCGAAGGTGTATCTCTTCTCGCTCCGGGCCCATTTCAACGTGGGGGTTTCTATACTAGAACTATACCTGGCATCTGGTTCTTACCTCAGGGCCATGCAAGTTTACTACTCCAATCCTACTGTCATCTCAAATAGGACATCTCGATGGACTAATGACTAATCAGCCCATGATCACACATAACTGTGGTGTCATGCATTTGGTATCTTTTTTATTTGGGGGGGAGAACTTGTTATAACTCAGCTATGACTTAAAAGTCCCGACGCAGGCAAATATAATGTAGCTGGGCTTATTCTCTATGCTAGGATCTAGCATGATACAGATAAGGTGTTATTCAGTCAATGGTTACAGGACATACACTCCAACCCTAAGGCCTCAACCGGGACGCACAACGCGTACCCACGTATACGTACACGCGTACACGTACACGTATACGTACACACGTACACGCGTACACGTACACGTATACGTACACACGTACACGCGTACACGTACACGTATACGTACACACGTACACGCGTACACGTACACGTATACGTACACACGTACACACGTACACACGTACACACGTACACACGTACGTATATTCAACAGATAAGTAACTAGCTTAGCCAAACCCCCCTTACCCCCCGTTGACCCTATAATGAAGGTGCATGCCCATCGATGTCCTGCCAAACCCCAAAAACAAGACTGAACATATACCTAAAACATAAGGCTTAGTAAAAATCTACATACACACACCAAACCCCTAAACTAACTATTAACTTTAAATATCAATACTAAACGTACGTTCGTGAATATCTATAGATATATAAACCCTGCTCTATTTAGTCCCTATTAACCCCCCCCCCATCACACGCCA